GTCATTGTAGCTTATTTTTGAAAGCGCGGCACTGAAGATGCCGAGACGAGGGACACGAAAACCTCCCCAGACAACAGTTTTGGTCCTGGGCTAACCGTTGTTTTTTATTAAGTTTATACATGCAAGTTTCAACACACCAGTGAAAATGCCCACAATCCCTAAAAAAGAGGGCCGGAGCGGACATCAGGCACCACTATGAGCCCACAACGTCTTGTTATACCACACCCACACGGGTAATCAGCAGTAATAAATATTGAACCCATAAGTGAAAACTTGATTCAACTATAATTCAACTAAGGGCTGGTTAATTTCGTGCCAGCCACCGCGGTTATACGAAAAGCCCAAAACAACGACCAACGGCGTAAAATGTGATTAGAGTTTTATATACCAAAAATATTTAAACCTGCTGCCCAGTTGTAAAATACTCAAAGGAAGCAGAGAAAACCCCACACAAATATTTTTTAATTATATTCTTGAATCCACGAAAGCTTAGAAACAAACTAGGATTAGATACCCTACTATGCTAAGCACTAAACAGAGGAATACTATACAGCATCCTCCGCCAGAGAACTACAAATGAAAAATTTAAAACTCAAAGGACTTGACGGTGTCCCATATCAACCTAGAGGAGCCTGTCCTATAATCGATAACCCCCGCTTCACCCTACCTTAACTAGCATTCCCTCAGCCTATATACCGCCGTCGACAGCCTACCCCATGAGGGCTTAATAGTAGGCAAAATAGCCTAACCACTAATACGTCAGGTCAAGGTGTAGCAAACGTTAAGGGAGAGATTGGCTACATTTTTTAATAGTAAAAAATACAAAAAGTACCATGAAACAGTACATGAAGGTGGATTTAGTAGTAAAATAAATTAGAGCCTTTATTTTAACACTGCTCTGGGACGCGTACACACCGCCCGTCACCCTCCTCAAAAACAACAACACACATATATAAACAGAGACCCCATACAGAGGAGGTAAGTCGTAACATGGTAAGCGTACCGGAAGGTGTGCTTGGACTAACAAGATAGCTTATCAAAGCATCTAGCTTACAACTAGAAGATGTCAACTAAGACTTTTTTGCGCCCAAGAACTAGCCAACTAATCTTACCAACAGCCATCAACCTAAATCAAAACATTTATCTAGGCCAGTAAATGAGATTAAAACCCACCACAGGCCTTACAAGTACCGCAAGGGAATATTGAAAGAATAGTGAAAAATTTAAGCATAAAAAAGCAAAGATAAACCCCTGTACCTTTTGCATCATGGTCTAGCAAAACCCACACAGACAAAGAGACCTTAAGCCTGTTCACCCGAAACCAAACGAGCTATTTTTAGGCAGCTTTTAACTAGAGCACACCCATCTCTGTAGCAAAAGAGTGGGAAGACCTGAAAATATGCGGCAAAAAACCTACCGAGCTTGGTGATAGCTGGTTACTCACAAAAGGATTTTAGTCCAACTTTAAGTATTACTAGAGCCAAACCCCTTAAACTCACCCTAATACCTAAAGAAACTCAATGGGGGTACATCCCCATTGAGCCGGAATACAGCCCGCACCGAGAGTAAACTTTTTAAAACCCCCCCCCACGTAGRCCTCAAAGCAGCCWCCAAGGCTAATGCGTTACAGCACCAWCCAAAACAATTTCAACATCAAAATTATACTCCGAACCCTTAAGAGTTACCCTATATTAAAATAGAGACACCAATGCTAAAATTAGTAATAAGAAATGATTATTTCTCCCCGCACCCCCTTAAATCAGAATAGAAAAACTACTGATAATTAACAACCCAACCAAATTACCCACACCCCCTAGCCACGTATGTTATCCAAGACTTGTTACCCCAACCCAGGAGTGCAAAAAGGAAAGACAAAAAGTCAAAAAAGGAACTCGGCAAACCACATTCCCAACTGTTTACCAAAAACATAGCCTTTAGCCTTACAAGTATTAAAGGTCCCGCCTGCCCAGTGACTCTTTTAAACGGCCGCGGTATCCTAACCGTGCAAAGGTAGCATAATCACTTGTCTCTTAAATAGGGACTAGAATGAACGGCTAAATGAGGACCCAGCTGTCTCTTATGATTAGTCAATGAAATTGATTTTCCAGTCCAAAAGCTGAAATTATCACATAAGACGAGAAGACCCTGTGGAGCTTAAAAACCGAACTACCAACATATTCCACGGTTTTTTAGTTGGGGCGACTTCGGAGTACAAATAAACCTCCAAAAAGACCTAATTTTAGATAAACATATCAAAATTTAAATGTCCAAGACCCAGAAGTAACTTTCTGATCAATGAACCAAGTTACCCCAGGGATAACAGCGCCATCCCCTTCAAGAGTCCCTATCGACAAGGGGGTTTACGACCTCGATGTTGGATCAGGACCCCCAAATAGTGCAGCCGCTATTAAAGGTTTGTTTGTTCAACAATTAAAGTCCTACGTGATCTGAGTTCAGACCGGAGAAATCCAGGTCGGTTTCTATCTATGAGGCACTATCTTCAGTACGAAAGGACCAAGATAGCAGGACCCAAACTAAAGGAACGTCCTAATTATTCACTGCTTACCCCATCTCAAGCAAAATACGTGCCACCCACACGTCTTACTAGACTTATTAAGGTGGCAGAGCCAAGCAATGCAAAAGACCTAAAATCTTTACACAGGGAAGCAAAGTCCCTTCTTAATAATGCAACTTGCACTAAATACCCTCAACCCTCTTTTATACATTATCCCGATCCTTGTCGCCGTAGCTTTCTTAACCCTGCTCGAACGCAAAATACTAGGCTACATGCAACTACGAAAAGGCCCAAATGTAGTAGGTCCCTTAGGAATTCTACAACCAATTGCTGACGGCATTAAACTGTTTATTAAAGAGCCAGTCCGCCCTACACATGCATCACCAATATTATTTATTATATCACCAACCCTAGCCCTCCTACTAGCCCTAATAATATGAACCCCTATCCCGATACCTTGCCCACTAGCAAACATAAACCTGGGTGTTTTATTCCTATTAGCTCTTTCCAGCATAGCCGTCTATACAATTTTATGATCAGGATGAGCATCTAACTCAAAATATGCTCTAATGGGCTCCTTACGAGCTGTCGCACAAACAATTTCATACGAGGTCTCTTTAGGCATTATTCTATTAGCAATCATTATACTCTCCGGCTCCTTCACAATACAAACCCTAGTCATTACACAACAAAACACCTGATTAATTCTACCAATATGGCCCCTTGCAATGATATGATTTGTATCAACTCTAGCAGAAACCAACCGCGCACCATTTGATTTAACTGAAGGAGAATCTGAACTCGTCTCCGGATTTAATGTAGAATACTCAGCTGGACCATTCGCACTATTCTTTCTAGCTGAATATATAAATATCCTAATAATAAATACACTCTCGTGCATCCTATTCTTAAGCCCAACTATATTAACACAAACTAACCTATTTACAATTAACCTAATAACCAAGACAACTATTTTAACTATAATCTTTTTATGGGCCCGAGCCTCATACCCACGATTTCGATATGATCAGCTAATACATCTACTATGAAAGCAGTTCCTACCTGCCACTTTAGCACTATATTTATGGTATATCTCTTTACCAATTTCACTCTCAGGATTACCACCAACCTAATTTTTAACACGGACGTGTGCCCGAGAACCTAGGGGTTACTTTGATAGAGTAAACCACAGGGATTAACCCCCCTCACCTCCTAATAGAAAAATGGGAATCGAACCCACATCTGGAGCTCCAAAAACCCCCGTACTTCCATTATACTATTCCCTAGTAGAGTCAGCTAATTAAGCTCTTGGGCCCATACCCCAAAAATGTTGGTTAAACCCCTCCTTTACTAATGAACCCCCACATTATAATTCTACTTATTTCCAATCTAGCCCTAGGTACTGTCATTACTGCCACTAGCTACCACTGATTTCTAGCATGGGTGGGGTTGGAGATTAATACATTAGCTATTATCCCAATCCTAGCAAAATACCACCACCCACGAGCAACTGAAGCATCAACAAAATACTTTATTACTCAAGCAACAGCCTCATCAATCATTTTATTTTCAAGTATCTTTAATGCTTGACACACAGGAGTGTGAGATATTTTACAACTATCAACACACCCAGCCCCCACTATATTAAGTTTAGCCCTGGCTATAAAGCTAGGACTTGCCCCACTTCATTTTTGGCTTCCAGAAGTAATACAAGGAACAGACACAACCACTGCCCTCATTATCGCAACATCCCAAAAACTCCCACCTTTAACCCTACTCTACATAACATCAAACCAACTCCCAAACTCAGTTCTTCTGCTACTAGCCATAGTTTCAACCCTTATTGGGGGGTGATCTGGACTTAACCAAACCCAACTCCGAAAAATTATAGCATTTTCATCAATTGGACACATAGGATGAATAGCTGCCATTTCAACTATTTCTAAAAACTTACTACTTTTTACCCTTATTATATACCTCTTAATAACCACCTCATTATTCTTAACCATAATTAACTCAACAACAAAAACCACCAAAGACCTCGGAATATTATGGACATATTCCCCCACACTTTCGGTAACCACCACCTTAACACTAATAACCCTAGGAGGCCTGCCACCCCTCTCTGGATTCCTACCAAAATGACTAATCCTACACGAGCTTACTACAAATCACCTAATCCTGACAGCAATTTTACTTGCAATAACCTCCCTTCTTAGCCTCATGTTTTATATACGCCTAACATTTACCACGACATTAACTATTTCCCCAAACACAACTAATAGTACAATAAAATGACGATTTAAACCAACCAAACTAATTAACCCACTACCAATCATCACTTCCACCTTCTTCTTAATTCCAATTTCGCGACTTATTTATTACTAGAAACTTAGGTTAATATCTCAAACCAGAGGCCTTCAAAGCCCCAAATAGGGTATAAAACCCCCTAGATTCTGCCTAAGACCTGTATAACCTCTTATACATCTTCTGAATGCAACTCAAATACTTTAATTAAGCTAAGGCCTAACTAGATGGGCAGGCCTCGATCCTGCAAAAATTTAGTTAACAGCTAAAAACCCTACCCAGTGGGCTTCCATCCGGCTTCCCCCGTTAGGAAAAAAAACGGGGGAAGTCCCGGCACTTTTGGGGTGCTTCTCCAAATTTGCATTTTGGCGTAAGATACCACAGGACTGCGCTTGGTAGCAGAGGAATTTTTAGCCCTCATGTGGGGGTTTACAGCCCCCCGCCTAGTTTTTCAGCCATCCTACCTATGTCATTAATTCGTTGACTCTTTTCAACAAACCACAAAGATATCGGCACTTTATACCTCCTATTCGGTGCCTGAGCTGGAATGGTGGGAACAGCCCTTAGCCTTTTAATTCGAACAGAGCTAAGTCAACCAGGCAGTCTTTTAGGGGACGACCAGGTTTATAATGTCATTGTTACAGCCCATGCCTTTGTAATAATCTTCTTTCTAGTAATACCCGTTATAATCGGCGGGTTCGGAAACTGATTAGTCCCGTTAATAATTGGCGCCCCTGATATGGCATTCCCCCGAATAAACAATATGAGCTTTTGACTTCTCCCTCCATCTTTACTTCTTCTATTGTCATCATCTGGGATTGAAGCCGGCGCCGGCACTGGCTGAACTGTTTATCCCCCTTTAGCAGGAAACCTCGCCCACGCAGGAGCATCTGTAGACTTAACAATCTTTTCACTACATTTAGCGGGAGTCTCTTCAATCCTGGGTGCAATCAATTTTATTACAACCTGTATTAACATAAAACCCCCCAACATATCACAATACCAAACCCCATTATTTGTTTGATCTGTATTAATTACAGCAGTCCTACTACTTCTTTCCCTACCTGTACTAGCTGCCGGAATTACAATACTCTTGACTGACCGTAACTTAAACACCTCATTTTTTGACCCGGCTGGAGGAGGGGACCCAATTTTATACCAACACTTATTCTGATTCTTTGGACACCCTGAAGTATACATCCTGATTCTACCTGGTTTTGGTATAATTTCACATATTGTTACCTACTATGCGGGTAAAAAGGAGCCATTCGGTTATATAGGAATAGTTTGGGCTATAATATCAATTGGCTTTCTAGGCTTTATTGTATGAGCCCACCATATATTCACTGTGGGAATAGATGTAGACACCCGAGCCTACTTCACTTCAGCCACTATAATTATTGCTATTCCTACTGGAGTTAAAGTATTTAGCTGACTTGCTACTCTTCATGGAGGCACAACTAAATGAGACGCCGCCATACTTTGAGCACTGGGCTTTATTTTTTTGTTTACAGTAGGGGGTCTTACAGGGATTATTCTAGCCAACTCCTCATTAGACATTGTTCTTCATGACACCTACTACGTAGTAGCACACTTCCACTATGTTTTATCGATAGGAGCTGTTTTCGCAATTATGGGCGGATTTGTTCACTGATTCCCACTCTTCTCAGGCTACACTCTACATACCACATGAACAAAAGTCCAATTTGGTGTCATATTTACAGGAGTAAATATAACATTCTTTCCACAACACTTCCTTGGGTTAGCCGGGATACCTCGACGTTATTCCGATTACCCAGACGCATATGCCCTTTGAAATACTATTTCATCAATTGGGTCCCTAATTTCGTTAACTGCAGTTATTATAATAATATTTATTATTTGAGAGGCACTAGCAGCCAAACGAGAAGTACTACACCTAGAATTAACTAACACTAACCTAGAGTGACTTCACGGCTGCCCACCCCCATATCACACCTATGAAGAACCCACCTATCTTCAGACCTCAAGGGAGGGGGGACTCGAACCACCTTCAACTGGTTTCAAGCCAATCACACATCCTTTGTGTTTCTCCCCTAATAAGGTTCTAGTAAACAAATTACATAGCCCTGTCAGCGCTAAATTACAAGCCATAAGCCTGTGAATCTTAATGGCACACCCAGCACAATTGGGCTTCCAAAACGCAGCCTCCCCAATCATAGAAGAACTTCTTCATTTCCATGATCACGCATTAATAATTGTTTTCCTTATTAGTGCTTTAGTACTTTATATTATTAGTTTAATACTCTCAACAAAATTAACACACACTAATTCTATAGACGCCCAAGAAGTAGAAATAGTGTGAACTATTCTTCCCGCAATTATTCTGATTCTAATTGCACTCCCCTCCCTTCAAATCCTCTACCTTATAGACGAAATTAACAACCCACATTTGACTATTAAAGCTATTGGCCACCAGTGATATTGAAGCTATGAATACACAGACTACGAAAACCTTATATTTGACTCATACATAGTGCCAACACACGACCTCGACCTAGGCGGCTTCCGCCTACTAGAGGTTGACCACCGAGTTGTCATCCCAATAGAGTCCCCCATTCGAATTTTAATTTCAGCAGAAGATGTCTTACACTCATGAGCAGTCCCAGCACTGGGTATTAAAACAGACGCAGTACCCGGCCGATTAAATCAAACTATCCTTATTACTTCTTACCCTGGCCTATTCTATGGTCAGTGCTCAGAGATTTGTGGTTCTAATCATAGCTTTATGCCGATCGTGGTAGAATCCGCCCCGCTAAAACACTTCGAAAAATGATCTAAAATAATAATCTCCTCATCACTAAGAAGCTACGCACAGCACTAGCCTTTTAAGCTAGAGAGGAAGGACATCTTCCTTAGTGAATGCCCCAGCTAAACCCCACCCCATGATTCTTAGTTTTTTTATTAACTTGATTAGCCCTTTTTCTTCTGTCTATAAAAATTCTAAACAATAAACCAAAACCTTCAACCCCACAATACTCTGAACAGCTGAATAATATATACTGAACTTGACCATGATCTTAAGCTTCTTCGACCAATTTAATATCCCCAGCCTACTAGGCATTCCATTAATTCTATTAGCCATAGTATTTCCACTGATTTTATACTTCACCACTAGTCGCCTTATTCAAAACCGCTACTCAACTATTCAATCCTCACTCGTCTTTATTATAGTTAAACAAATAATATTGCCAATTAACACCAAGGGACACAAATGAACAAGCACCCTTATAACGCTTCTATTATTACTTATTTTGCTCAATACCTTAGGCTTATTACCGTATACCTTCACACCAACTACCCAACTATCAACAAATATAGCATTAGCCCTCCCAACTTGACTAATGACAGTTTTTACCGGACTACGCAACCAACCAACCGCAACACTCGGCCATCTTCTCCCAGAAGGAACCCCAACCCCACTAACACCTATATTAATCTTAATCGAAACAACAAGCCTTTTTATTCGTCCAATCGCCCTAGCTGTACGGCTAACTGCTAACTTAACAGCTGGTCATTTATTAATTCAACTTACCTCAACAGCCGTTATTTACATAGTCAACACCATAACAATGACCGCAACACTAACTTTTATTATTCTTATCTTGCTTACATGTTTAGAAATAGCGGTTGCTTTGATTCAAGCATACGTTTTTGTCTTACTATTAACCCTATACTTACAAGAAAATATCTAATGACACACCAAACACACCCATTCCACATAGTAGACCCAAGCCCCTGACCCCTGACAGGAGCCATTGCAGCACTACTTATAACATCTGGCCTTGCAGCATGATTCCACTTCAACAACACAAGTATTATATACTTAGGTCTAATTGTTTTACTTCTGACCATACAACAATGATGACGAGATATCATCCGAGAAGGCACATACCAAGGACAACACACACCCCCTGTACAAAAAGGCTTGCGACTTGGAATAATTTTATTTATTACCTCAGAAGTTTTATTTTTTATAGGGTTTTTTTGAGCCTTCTATCACTCAAGCTTAGCCCCAACCCCAGAACTAGGAAGTCAATGACCCCCAGCTGGAATTCAACCTTTAAACGCCTTCGAAGTGCCCCTATTGAATACTGCCGTTCTTCTAGCATCCGGAGTCACAGTTACATGAGCCCACCATGCCTTGATAGAAGGAAAACGCAAAGATACTATTCAGGCATTAAGCCTTACAATTCTCCTTGGGTCATATTTTACAGCTCTTCAAGCGGGTGAGTACTATGAAACATCATTCTCAATCTCGGACAGCGTGTATGGCGCCACATTCTTTGTAGCCACCGGATTTCATGGCCTACATGTCATTATTGGATCCACCTTTTTACTTATTTGCCTTATTCGACAAGCCCTGTTTCACTTTACAACAGGCCATCATTTCGGATTTGAAGCAGCTGCTTGATACTGACACTTTGTAGATGTTGTCTGACTCTTCCTTTATGTCTCAATTTACTGATGAGGATCATACTTTTTTAATATAGCTAATTATAGGTGACTTCCACTCACCCAACCCCAAAAATTTGGGAAAAAGTAATGAGTATAGCAATTATGGCCCTCTTTGTTACGCTAATTTCTATGCTTCTTATATTAATTAGCTTTTGACTACCAATAATACTACCAGACATAGAAAAATTATCACCATACGAATGCGGCTTCGACCCCCTAGGGTCCGCACGACTACCATTCTCAATCCGATTCTTCCTAGTAGCCATCCTATTTCTCCTGTTTGATCTTGAAATTGCCCTTCTTCTCCCAACCCCTTGAGCAGTCAACCTCACACAACCAATGGGGGCTCTCCTATTAACTACAACGGTTATTATACTATTATCTGCTGGTTTAGTCTATGAGTGAAAGGAGGGGGGCCTAGACTGAGCTGAATAAGGGGTTAGTCTAAACAAGACTATTAATTTCGACTTAATAAATTCTGATTATACCAGAACCCCTAACTATGACAATACTTCTATTACTATTACACACCTCCTTTTTACTGAGCTTATTAGGACTATCCATTCATCGAACCCACCTAATATTAATCTTAATCTGCATTGAGGGAATAATACTAACCTTATACTTAATAATAACAGTGTTTACCTCTTCATTAAACATCTCAACAATTGCTATACTTCCAATTTTACTACTTGCAATATCTGCCTGCGAGGCCAGCACAGGGCTCGCCCTCCTAGTTGCCACCTCACGGACACATGGAACAGACCATATAAATACATTAAACCTCCTAAAATGTTAAAAATTATTATTCCCACAGCCCTATTAATACCAACAACCCTACTACTTAGCCCAGGAATCCTTTTTTTAATTATAGTCTTATATTCAATGCTTTTATCTACAATTAGCCTCATATTATTAAACCTGCCCGTATTAATAAAAACCATAAATATTTCCGCTTACTTTTCTAACGATAGTATCTCCACCCCCCTCATTATCCTTTCTTGCTGATTACTCCCACTCATAATGCTAGCCAGCCAAAATCATCTAAAAACAGAACCCATTAATCGAAAACGAGTGTTTTTACTGACACTAACCGCGCTTCAAACAGCCCTCATTTTAACCTTTACCACCTCCAATTTCATTTTATTTTATATCTTGTTTGAAACAACCTTAATCCCAACCCTAATTATTATTACACGATGAGGAAATCAGACTGAACGCTTAAGTGCAGGCCTTTACTTTCTATTCTATACACTAGCAAGCTCTCTTCCACTATTAATTGCACTGCTTTACTTAAACAGCAAATATCTACACACTTCAATGGAACTGCTATTCCTTAACCAACCAGATATGCCACCTACAAACTCAAGTCCCTTATTCTGACTTGCCTCCTTACTAGCCTTCATAGTAAAATTACCACTCTACGGCCTCCATCTTTGACTACCAAAAGCACATGTTGAAGCCCCAATCGCAGGGTCTATGGTTCTAGCTGCAATTTTACTAAAACTCGGAGGATATGGTCTCATTCGCATCTCATCCGTATTAAACCCACACCCCACATCTCTCATATTTCCAATTATAATTTTAGCCCTCTGAGGCATCTTAATAACTAGCTCAATTTGCTTACGACAAACTGATCTAAAAGCTCTAATCGCCTACTCCTCTGTCAGCCATATGGGTCTGGTTATTGCTGCTGTCATTTTACAAACACCATGAAGCCTAACCGGAGCCATAACACTCATAGTAGCACATGGATTAACATCTTCAGCCCTATTTTCACTAGCCAACACTAATTATGAACGTACACATACCCGAACCTTAATTCTTGTACGCGGCCTTCAACTTGTATTCCCACTTGCAACCACCTGATGGCTGCTTACTAACCTAACAAATATAGCTATACCACCCTCTATTAACTTGGTGGGAGAACTGTTAATTATCTCCGCCCTATTTAACTGATCACCCCCCACTATTATCATTACTGGAATCGGAACCCTAATTACTGCAATCTACTCCCTCTACATATTTTTAATAACACAACGAGGGAAAATATCAACCCAATTTAGTTTATTAACCCCAACCCACACCCGAGAACACCTTATTCTAATCTTACATCTACTGCCTATAAGCCTTCTTATCCTTAAACCAACCCTCGCTTCAGGATTATTCACCTGTAAATATAGTTTATTAAAACACTAGGCTGTGACCCTAGAAAAAGAAATTATCAACTTCTTATTTACCAAGAGGTGTATGAACGACTAGAACTGCTAATTCAAGTGACTAAGAATAAAATTCTCAGGCCTCTTACTTTTATAGGAGAACAGTAATCCATTGGTTTTAGGAACCAAAAACCTTGGTGCAATTCCAAGTAAAAGTAATGATGCACGATCTTCTATTGCATTCAACTATACTAACAGTGTTCTTTATCCTAGCACACCCAATTCTCACAACTATCAACCCCATCCCACTTATAATAGGATGGGGCCTTATATACGCAAAAACTGCTGTACAACTAGCATTTAAAATTAGCCTAATCCCCCTAGCCATTTACATAAACTTTGGCATAGAAGCCTCTACAACCAACTTCGCCTGAACAAATGTTGCCAATATAGATATTAATATTAGCCTCGTACTCGACATGTACTCCCTAACATTTATCCCAATTAGCCTCTTCGTTACATGATCAATTCTTGAGTTCGCGAACTGGTATATGTCATCAGACCCACATATAAGCCGATTCTTTAAATTTCTCCTGGTATTCTTGCTAGCAATACTAACACTTGTCACAGCCAACAATATGTTTCAACTATTCGTTGGCTGAGAGGGCGTGGGTATTATGTCATTTATACTTATCGGCTGGTGATTTGCTCGCCCTGACGCTAATACAGCAGCACTACAAGCTATCATTTTTAACCGAGTTGGGGATATCGGCCTAATTCTAGCACTAGCCTGACTTACAATACACCTATCAACTTGAAATATTCAAGAAATAACCATCCAAACAAAAAACCCCCCACTTCTTCCACTTTTTGGCCTAATTCTTGCCTCAGCTGGAAAATCTGCTCAATTTGGCCTTCATCCATGGCTACCTGCAGCCATAGAAGGCCCAACCCCTGTTTCAGCCCTACTACACTCCAGCACCATAGTTGTAGCTGGCATCTTTTTACTCATCCGCCTCCACCCCCTATTAAAAAATAATGAGATAGCCCTAACCACATGCCTATGCCTGGGGGCCCTTACCACCCTATTTACCGCTATGTGCGCTTTAACACAAAACGATATTAAAAAAATTATTGCCTTCTCAACATCCAGTCAACTAGGCCTGATAATAGTTACTATTGGCTTAAATCAACCACAGCTTGCCTTCCTCCACATCTCAACGCACGCTTTTTTTAAAGCTATACTATTTTTATGCTCTGGTGTAATTATCCACAACCTTAACAATGAACAAGACATTCGAAAAATGGGGGGTATACAAAAAATGCTACCAACTACTGCCACTTGTTTGACCATCGGAAACCTTGCTCTCACAGGAACACCTTTTTTATCAGGCTTTTACTCAAAAGACACTATTATCGAAACCATAAATAGCTCTCACTTAAACGCCTGAGCCCTCTTACTCACACTATTCGCAACCATATTAACAGCGACATATACCCTACGAATAACATTCTTTGTTCAACTTAATACACCACGAACAACAACATCTAGCATAAATGAAGCCCCCCCAAACCTTGTCAACCCCCTCATTCGCTTAGCTATTGGCAGTATCCTAACAGGCTTAATTCTCATCATTACCATCTTACCAACTAATACAACTCCAACTACCATGCCCACCCCTATAAAACTATCCGCTACCATTGTCACTATCTTAGGTATCTTATTTGCCCTACAAATCGCAAAAAAAACAACCTGACTATCCCACTACAAACGATCTAAACACCACGAATTTTCCAACCAACTCGGCTTTTTTAACCCAGCACTTCATCGCATTGTTCCACTTTACTCATTATTCTCAGGACAAAATATTGCTCTTCACATCAACGATCTATTATGACTAGAAAAATCAGGCCCTAAAGGGCTCACCTCTTTAACCCTACCTGGGGTCAAAGCTAATACCATTGCACAAAAGGGCCTAATAAAACTCTACCTTTCAATCTTTATTATCACCTCCGCATGCTTTATTGTAATAGTGTGAATCTAACTACACGGAGACTCCCCCGCACCACACCACGAGTTAACTCTAAAACAACAAATAACGTCAATAACAAAACTCAGCCACAAATTAATAAACCCCATCCACCTAAGTGATATAATAATGACACACCACTTAAATCCAAACGCACCACGGATAACCCGCACGAATCTGCCCCAACAACTCCGAAGTTAATAAATCCTCCTTCTCCTAAACTACATACTACAAAAACAACCAAAAGAGTATACACAATAAAATACCCCCCAACATTCCCCCATGCCTCCGGATATGGATCAGACGCCAACGCAACAGAGTAGGCAAAAACCACTAATATTCCACCCAAATAAATTAATAAGAGCACAAGAGATACAAAAGAACTTCCCAATAAAATTATTAAACCACAACCAAAACTAGCAGCAACTACCAAACCCCCAGCCCCAAAATAAGGAGAGGGATTAGATGCAACACCTACAAAGGCTAAAACCAGACCAACTACAAAAAACTCAAGCATGTATATCATCGTTTTAATTTGGCCATTAACCAAAACCTGCGACTCGAAAAACCACTGTTGTACCTCAACTATTAAAACCTATGACACTAAACCTGCGTAAACAACACCCCATTCTAAAAATTATTAATTCTTCCTTTATTGACCTCCCAACACCATCAAATATCTCTGCCTGATGAAATTTTGGATCATTATTAGGCCTTTGCCTAATTATTCAAATCATCACAGGCCTATTTCTAGCTATACACTATACTGCGGACATCTCTTCTGCATTCTCATCCGTTGCTCACATTCATCGGGACGTCCAATACGGCTGACTTATCCGCAACCTTCATGCAAACGGCGCATCAATATTTTTCATCTGCATTTACCTACACATTGGACGCGGCCTTTATTATGGCTCCTACTTATTTGCAGAAACCTGAAACATTGGAGTCATCCTGTTACTCCTCACAATAGCTACAGCTTTCATGGGATATGTCCTACCCTGAGGACAAATATCTTTCTGAGGAGCTACCGTTATCACCAACCTTCTGTCTGCAATACCCTACATCGGTACAACCCTTGTGGAATGAGTGTGGGGGGGCTTTGCAGTAGATAATGCAACCCTTACTCGATTCTTCACCCTCCATTTTGTCCTACCCTTTGCTATTATGGGAGCCTCCTTAGTTCACCTTCTCTTTCTACACGAAACTGGCTCAAACAACCCCACTGGACTTAACTCTAACACAGACAAAATTCCATTTCATCCATACTACACCTATAAAGACCTGCTAGGCGCCTTACTAATACTCTCATGTTTGCTCTCATTAGCCCTTTTTTCACCCAACCTCTTAGGAGACCCAGAAAATTTCTCCCCCGCAAATCCCCTCGTTACTCCCCCCCATATTAAGCCAGAATGGTATTTTCTCTTTGCATACGCAATTCTTCGCTCAATCCCAAATAAGCTGGGTGGCGTATTAGCCCTTCTCTTCTCAATCCTCATCTTATTTATTATACCATTAACCCATTTATCAAAACAACGTACAATATCTTTCCGCCCCCTGTCACAAGTCCTATTCTGGGTACTAATTTCAGATATTGCAATCTTAACATGAATCGGAGGCCAACCAGTAGAACACCCATTTATTATTATTGGCCAACTAGCCTCAATCCTTTATTTTATAATTTTTTTACTTCTTCTACCCTCCCTTGCCTTATTAGAAAACAAACTCCTTAAATGATAGATGTCCTTGTAGCTTAAACTAAAGCATTAGTCTTGTAAACTAAAAATGAGACACTGCCTCCAGGACAATCAAAAGAGAAGGCTCAACCCATCATCTCTAGCCCCCAAAACTAGCATTTTTATTAAACTATCTTCTGCTTCTTGCAGCTTATTTTCCTCTACCACTCACAAGTAGACACAACCAACCCATGCCGCATCCTGCGGCTTATTTTCCTCTACCATTCACAAGTAGACCCAACCCATGCCGCATCCTGCGGCTTATTTTCCTCTACCATTCACAAGTAAATACACTAATCATCCACCCATGCCGCATCCTGCGGCTTATTTTCCTCTACCATTCACAAGTAGACCCAACCCATGCCGCATCCTGCGGCTTATTTTCCTCTACCATTCACAAGTAAATACACTAATCATCCACCCATGCCGCATCCTGCGGCTTATTTTCCTCTACCATTCACAAGTAGACCCAACCCATGCCGCATCCTGCGGCTTATTTTCCTCTACCACTCACAAGTAGACACAACCAACCCATGCCGCATCCTGCGGCTTATTTTCCTCTACCATTCACAAGTAGACCCAACCCATGCCGCATCTTGCGGCTTATTTTCCTCTACCATTCACAAGTAAATACACTAATCATCCACCCATGCCGCATCCTGCGGCTTATTTTCCTCTACCATTCACAAGTAGACACAACCAACCCATGCCGCATCCTGCGGCTTATTTTCCTCTACCATTCACAAGTAGACCCAACCCATGCCGCATCCTGCGGCTTATTTTCCTCTACCACTCACAAGTAGACACAACCAACCCATGCCGCATCCTGCGGCTTATTTTCCTCTACCACCCACAAGTAGACACAACCAACCCATGCCGCATCCTGCGGCTTATTTTCCTCTACCACTCACAAGTAGACACAACCAAATCATCTTCTACACATGCCACCTCGCCCGCGACTGGGTTTTCTCATGGCCGCCGTCGTTTTAGTCAACCTTATTTCCCAAGTTCATGCTTGCAGTTTAATGTTTTAAACTTTTAACGTGTGGTGATTTAATTACTATTATGTATATAGTGCATTAACTTATTTACCCCACGAAAAATATATATATACATTATCCTAATAATTAGACATTATACGTATATGTTTAATTATGCATTAATATATTTACCCCATGAATATTATATAATATACTAGTACCTATATATTTTACATAATACATATCTGTTTAACGTGCATATATTATTTACCGTACGACTATTATTTAGGTATTATATACCTATTTATCTGATTTAAGAACGTTATCTATACATCGTGCATTACTTCTTATCCTCATGGATATCCACTCATTACTACCCCTCTTTATCTTACATTTGTACATCGCCTGAAATATTTCTCGTCAACACGGAAGTGTATTTTATACATGGTTATTTATTGATCTGGCTTCTCACGTGAGAATCATCAACCCCTGTATGTAAGGCCCCCCTCCCTAGCGTCACGTCCATAACTTGAGGTTGCATCACTTATCACTTTTTCCAAGGCCTCTGGTTGTTAGGTCAGGACCATCCTACTCTCCATCACCACTTTCTCACCTTTTCCAAGGCCTCTGGTTAATGGGTTAGTTACCCTCTTACCCATGCCCATAGCATAACTGGTTTTCCTGGCAGCTGGTATTTTTTTTATTTCTCTTCCTTTCATCCCGCATCTCAAGTGCTCCTACCTAACCGATTTCTAGCCCGAGCTAACAGTGCAATGGTCTTCGCGCAAGCCTACCTATATGGTATTATTGTCTGAATGCTTGGTAGACATATTTTTACACACCCAAACCGCAACCCTGAAAAAATAGACAAAAATTTTGACAAATTTCAACCAATTCTTAAAATTTTTGTCTAAAAACCTTCTACATAAACTTTTTAACACCCTCGTCCGTGTCCCATGCTCATCGCGAAAAAATTAAAATTTTAACAACAAATATTCTACAATAAACAAATTAATTACAATACTAAATTTAACCATATAAATTAAAATTTAACTAAAATAAAATACATTTTTTTTTACGGCAAACCCCCCTACCCCCCTACCAACAATTTTTCTGTTTAATCAAATTTTTTTTCTCGCCAAACCCCTAAAACGAGATTCAACTAAACTGATCAATTATCGGTTAACTGCAGTCAACGATACATTTTTTTAAAAATGAACGAACAACAATTTTTGTTTGTACCCTTGTTAAAATTTGATTCGTCATCAAACTTTTTCTCCTGAAACTCTCTAACACGCTTAATAAACTTGTTAGACAAACAACAAAATATGTTACCTTTGTCAGGATTGAACTACAAAGCCTTTTTTAGTGGTTTGTTATGTCTGTCTCGACCAAACTACACTTTTTAAAAGTTTTTTTTGCTTCATATATATATACAAAAAAATTAAATGCATATAATAACATTTGTTACCTTCCCTAGGACTAACAT